TCCAAAAATTCCTCTTTTTTATACATAGGTCGTCGATTCGGCATTGGATAAAAAGGGGCAAGGCGCCCTTTTTTCTAGTAAATGGTTTCATTTTATTTTATCGATATGAGTGTTCTATATCGGATGAATTACTAACTATTTATTTTGAAACCATTTCGGTACTAACGTAGTGGTAGAAAGAGTACCGTGTTGTGCCTGAACTTCAAACAGTGTAGCTTTAACCATGTTAATGGTCTCACATTATTGGTTGATAGAGAATCAAGATTTACCAATGAGCCACGAAATGCTATGGTTCTTACATATGATTTCTTAATTTATTCATAAGTAATTCGTTCGAGGTCATGCACCTTTTTTCCTATTTCTTATCCTATTAAATAAAAAAAAAATAACATAAATAAAGTGCAGCTGGTTGGATCCAACCTATTCTTGAAATACACAACTCGCACACACTCCCTTTCCAAAAAAAATCAATACACCAAGCACTACACTTAGATTTATTGGATTTGTTGCTAAAATATCGGTATTAAACCCGAAACTACCTGCGTATGGCCAATAGCCCAAGGAAACGAAAAAATAGGTTATATTTTTCATATGCTCTCCTCTTTCTTATAGATAAGACTAACAAGGAACAGAGTTCTTTTTGTATCATCTCGCTCGCCCCTTTTTTGATCGATTTCTTTGTTTTATTAATTTAATTTTATTTTTTATGGAAATAGATTAAATCATCTATTAATTTATAATGAAATTTGATAATTTTCAAATTTATTATTATTTTTTTTTTTTTAAGTTCTCAATAAGAAGATACTTATTAGGTTAGGTCCTAGGTCTCGCGTTAATTGCGAAGTATCTCGTTTGTTGAAAGGCTTACTAAGAAAAAGGTTTTTGTTGTACTAAGGGTGGGAAGGAAGAAAGCGAGCGGATACGCGAATTCCTCATCCTCAAATCAGTCCTTCCCGGGGTATTGTCTCAATAAATAAGTAATTGTAGGAGTCAAGTGTTGATATAATTAGAAGAAGCAAACGGCAAGTCCGAGTTAAGTTAATCAAATTTAAGTTAATAAAATAACTAATAAAAAAGCGCATAACGCACTTTTTCACATTTCTAATTTTATTTTAGGATTAAATTAAACAAAAGGATTTGCAAATAAAAGCGCTAATGCTACGACCAGTCCGTAAATTGTTAAAGCTTCCATAAAAGCTAGACTAAGCAATAAAGTACCTCGTATTTTACCCTCGGCTTCTGGTTGTCTCGCAATACCTTCTACAGCTTGGCCCGCAGCAGTACCTTGACCAACTCCAGGTCCAATAGAAGCAAGCCCTACGGCCAATCCAGCAGCAATAACGGAAGCGGCAGAAATCAGTGGATTCATAGTAAGTTCCTCGTAAAAAAAAAAAAAAAGAAATGGTTAATGATACAATCAACCAATAAATTATTACTTATTTTATCACTAAGATCTGTCGGGTCGAAGTAACTAAAAACTCCGAATTGAATTGATCAGTGAATCATCAGAACGACTTCGATATCTCGGTCTTTTTATTTTAGTTTCTACCCATGATAAAATTTTTGTCAATTCATATGCATACGGCTCTAGTTATTGCATTTCTATGTTTCGAACCATTCTTTCATTCAATTCGCTCGTTCTTTACTTACTTTTCTATATCCACGAATTCATCCGTTTTTTATTCAATCCCCACAAGACGAAAGAGAAGGACTTATATTTGTATGGGAATCCATCTAAATGCAGCGGTTTTGAAAAAAAAAGAATCAATAGTATAATAAAATAATATAATACTATAATATACTGGGAAAGAAATAGGAATAAAATAAATAAAATATATTCTATTATATTATATAAGTCTATAGGGATAACAGGGATAACCCCTATATAACTAGTAAATATCTAATATCACATATACATTTATTTCTTCCATAATGTAAACCGCCCACATTTTATATTGAATTGGATTTTAGAATCATTCTTCGAAACATAAACTAAGTGCGTATTTTGAACCATTTTGAAAGCTAATCAGTGATGACCCTCCATGGATTCACCTATATAAGCCGCGGCTAAAGTTGCAAAAATAAGAGCTTGAATACCGCTTGTAAATAATCCAAGAAACATAACAGGTATAGGAACTACTGAAGGTACTAAAGAAACAAGAACAACAACTACTAATTCATCAGCCAATATATTCCCGAAAAGTCGAAAACTAAGAGATAAAGGTTTTGTGAAATCCTCTAGGATATTAATTGGTAAAAGTATTGGAGTTGGTTGGATGTATTTTCCGAAATACCCCAATCCTTTTTTGGTCAGACCCGCATAAAAATATGCCACTGACGTGGGTAAAGCTAAAGCAACAGTAGTATTTATATCATTCGTGGGCGCAGCTAGCTCCCCGTGGGGTAACTGTATGATTTTCCAAGGTAAAAGAGCACCTGACCAGTTAGAAACAAAAATAAATAGGAACATAGTTCCAATAAAGGGAACCCAAGGACCATACTCTTCTCCAATCTGAGTTTTGCTCAAGTCTCGAATGAATTCAAGGACATATTCGAAGAAATTCTGACCGTCGGTAGGAATGGTTTGTGGATTCCGAACAGCTATGATGACTGAACCTAATAAGATAGCAATTACGACCCAAGAAGTGATAAGTACTTGAGCATGGATTTGTAAACCTCCTATTTGCCAATATAAATGTTGGCCTACTTCTACACCCGATATATCATATAACCCCTTGAGTGTTTTAATGGAACATGGTATAACATTCATATTGTCCTCTGACATAAATCGAACTTTAAAAATTATTTTGATTCAACCATTTCTTTCTCAACTCACCGACTTTAATCATTAATACTATTTAATCATTAATACTATATTTAACATTTAACTATATTTAATTAATACTAAATACTATATTACTATATTACTATATTTCTATATTTAATTCTATATTTAATTATTTAATTTAAATTTAAATTAAATTTAAATCAATTTAATTTAGGATAGCAAAAAATCACATACTATACATAATATTAATATCCATACATAATATCCACAGTAAGTACTTTATTATCTTTATCTCTCTTTTTTTTTTAGTTAAAGAATAGTAACCGATCCAATAAATCTATCGAGTTCCCAAACAATTAATTAATCTTATTATTCTTAATCAAAATCAACGATTTCTTATATAGCTAGAACGACCCTCGCAAATTGCGAATACTAATTTGTTAAGAATGAATCGAATTGAAGCTATAGCGTCATCGTTGGCTGGAATCGAAATATCTGCGAGATCGGGGTCACAATTTGTATCAATTAAACAAATAGTCGGAATCCCCAAAATGACACACTCTCGGAGAGCCGTATATTCTTCTTGCTGATCAACGATGATTACAATATCGGGCAGCCCCGTCATATATTTGATCCCGCCCAGATATGTTTGCAAAGTAGATAATTTTCTCTTCAACATTGCTGCATCTCTTTTGGAAAGACGGTTGAGTTTCCCCATCTTTTGTTCTGCTCTTAAATCCCTGAACTTGTGAAGTCTCGTTTCCGTAGTGGACCAGTTCGTTAACATACCACCGAGCCATTTTTTATTAACATAATGACACCGAGCCCCTATTGCAGCTGATGCTACTAAATCCGCTGCTTTATTTTTGGTACCAACGATTAAAAAGTGTTTTCCCCCACTTGCGGCATTAAAAACTAAATCACAGGCTTCTGATAAAAAACGAGCAGTTCTCGTAAGATTTATAATATGAATACCTTTACGTTTTGCAGAGATGTAAGGGGCCATTCTGGGATTCCATTTCCTAGTACCATGACCAAAATGAACTCCTGCTTCCATCATCTCTTCCAAATTGATGTTCCAATATCTTCTTGTCATTTTTCCCCACACTTCCTCTTTTTTTTTTTTTAACAAAGAGACAAGGTACTCTGAAATAAATAATTGTTCCGACGGAACCTTCTACCGTGGATTGACCGTCGATATATGGCCCAAACCATTAATTTCTTTCTTTTAATTATTTATTTATTTATTAATAATAATAAATTAATAATTGGACCAAATAGTTCCAGATAGTTAAAGTAAAAAGAATGAATCTCTTCTTAATAATTAAGAATTATTAAATCGCTTAAATGATTGTTCTGATGTCTCATGGAAATTGTTTTGGGCACAAGAACAAAATAATTCTCTATGGTATAACCAAATATTTCCCGTTTCCAACTCGAATAGATTCTTTCTTTTGATTTCAAAATAAATGTTTTTGTCTTGTCTTGAATGGTGCACTAATTTTTTGAATCCAGTACCAACAGGAATAATCCCTCCAAGAACAACGTTCTCTTTCAGGCCTTTCAACCAATCAATACGACCTCGTAAAGCGGCTTTTGCTAAAACTCGAGCGGTTTCTTGAAAACTCGCTTCGGATATGAAACTTTGAGTATTCAGAGATGCCCTCGTTATTCCCAATAAGATTGCCCGATAATTGATTGCTTCGTCTAAAGCACGCCCCGCTCGTTCTGCTCGAAACAATCCGATTAATTCTCCCGGCGAAAAAACATTAGACATTCCATCTTCTGAAACCAACACTTTTGATGTTATTTGACGTACAATGATCTCTATATGTCTATTATGGATCTGTACCCCTTGAGATCGATAAACCCTTTGAATCTTATTAACCAAAGAGATACGACTTTGGGCTATAGTTAGCTCAGCCCCAATCAAGAATCCCCAGGGAATTCCAAGAATTCTTGGTATACGTTCGTTCCAACTTTCAACTCTCTTTTCGAGATTCATCGATATTGAATCAATCGAACGCACTTCTAAGACCTGTTCCACTTTCGGAAGACCTTGTGTTATGTCACCAGATCTCGATTTTTCATATATAAATGTAATTAATGTCTCCCCTTCATAAAAGATTTTTCCACAATGGCCATGAACAGTTGCTCCTGGAGTAGCCAAATAGGGCTTAGCTGATCTTATAACTAAGGAGTCAACATGAACAATCAAAATTTGACCAGATTTTTTTATGTGTGGCCCGTATTTGAATAAACATACATTTTCACAAATAAATTGTCCAAGGCTAATTATTGTGGATGTCTCTTCACTAGAATCGTGATGGATAAAACACCAATTTAAATGGAATGGATTCAAAATGATGTTACTGCATGGATCGGGATTATAAATCCTCCTATTTTCATCCATTAAACAGTATTTAAGTACTTGAAGTACTTGGAAAGTCTGTTTAAAATTATCAAGTAGCAAATATTTCTTTAACAAGATCTGATTATGAGTTAATAAATGGTAAGATGAATAAAAATTCAATATTTTTATTTTAGGTACAATAGTACCTAAGGGACCCAACAAATCCCTAATTGGGATTAGGAGATCCAATTGTTTTGTCGTATTGTTATATTTCGAACCATTGAATCGACTAATTCGAAAACAACTGGATGATGACAAAATTATCACAGATTGGCATTCCTTATTTCGATTCAACAACGTACCAATCCCAATAGTTCCTTGATCTTGGGTAAGTGATTGAACCTTCACCTTGGAACGAAAGGGATTGATATTGGGGAGATCTAATCCCCTATTGGGAATCAATCCCCAATCTGTCATATTATCTCTTTTTCCGCTATAAGAAATAGTGGACTTAACTAACTCAATTCTTATGAAATCGCGAATTAGATCATTTGCCCTTACCTCAACAAAGGAGGCATAGACCTCGTCCATAGAACCATTTTTTTTTTTGTCCCAATTCAATACTAAGCAAGTCCGAACTAATTGAATACTTGTGTGATAAATTCCTCGAATTGACTTGCCATATCCATAAAGGATATAATTGACCACTCTAAGTTGGACATCATCCTTTTCCTGCAAGAGATCCTGAGGGAAAAGTGTTGCTAAATTTATTCCATCGGCTATTTCATATGGAACGACGGGCCGAACCGAAACAAAATACTTTTTCTTGGTAGGTGTGATCCGCTGGACATAGATCCAATCTTTCAAATTTTTTAATGCCTTAGCATTTTTTTTTTTGTCCCTTCCTGGTGGTATCAAAATGCCGCTGTGTCTAGATATCTTATCTGTTTCTCCAGGAAAATGAATATCTCCAGAAAAGATTTTCAGTTCAATACTTTTTTTTTTTCTCTCTACTCGAACTAATCCGCCTACTCGACTTCTTTTATTTAAAGCAAGTCGCGTATCTACTCTAATGATACTATTGTTCCGGACCCTTATGGACGAGGATCCAGGTAAAATATGTACTTCTTCGGGAATGAAAAAAAACCGATCTACTTTCATTTGGTATTTCAGACTAAATTCTTTTGTTCCTCGATACTCAATCAAATCCTTTTTTTTTACGATTGAATCTACCTCCACGGTCCCATATTTAGTAATTCCCGAACTGCTTCTTCTGTATCGTGGATCATCAAAAAAAGCAAGAATACTATTTCTACGTAAAATACCATTTATGGGTATTTCAATCGAAATACCAAAGGAGGGTATTAGTTCTTTTTCTTGTTCTTCATCATATTGTAAAGGGATGATGAATCTATTTCTTCGCCTTTTCGCTAATAAATCAGAATTATTTTTGGGAATAGAGGGATATATAAAATTACACTGACCATTGGATATGATTCGATCAGATATTGAATAATCAATAATTTCTTTATCTTTTTTACTAGAAGTATCCAACAATTTATGTCTTACTCGACCATTAGTCATTTTGGGGTCAGAGATATACCTGTCTTCGACAGAAAAAGAATGAACATTCATTTGATCTTGATCCTTGTGGATCGAAAAAGACACTATACTGGATCTGCGCGGACCCCCCGCCAGTATCCATAAATGACTTGTTTTTGGTAATAGATGAACATTACCATATGTATATTCGGGTGCATGGTAGACATCGGTACTCCAGTGCATTTCTCCCTCTGATTCAGAATAAATATGTTTTCGGACCCTCTCTTTAAAATGAAAAGCGGATGTTCCGGCACGAATCTCAGCAATCACTTGTTCTGATTCTACATATTGATCATTTTGAACTAAAATCAAACTTTTTGGTGGAATATTCACATTATGTATAATACCCCGACTCTCAATAGTTACATACAAGTCTATAGAACATAAAAAAGCAGGATGCCCATGACGGGTACGTGTGAGATGAACAAAATTCTCATTAAATTTTATTTTTCCATTAGAAGGAGCTCGTACATGTTCGGCAGTACCACCTGTGAATACTCCACCGGTATGAAAGGTTCTTAATGTTAGTTGAGTCCCCGGTTCCCCAATTGATTGACCCGCAATAATACCTACAGCTTCTCCCAATTCGGCTAGGTCACCATGAGTGGGACTCCGACCATAACATAATTGACAGATCCAAGATGTATTCCTGCAAGTCAAAGGGGTTCGAATATATACTGGTCGTGCTCGAACGGTTATGAATCGATTGATAAGCCCAATCCCAATATCTTGATTTCGAGTAGCAATGCATCGTGGA